TGTTGGGAATGAAGGAGGACCAGGCACTTATATACTGACTTCAATTAAAGTGCTTATTTGAGTATTGAAAATGTGATAAGTTTAAGTATATCTCTAGAGAATATTGTGTTAAAAGTGATGGTGAATATATAGAAGGGGGGGGGGAAAAATAGGGATGTGGTGGATGCACAATGTAGTCATTGATATGTCCTGCTACCATTGACTGTGATGCTCGTGCCTACCATTATGGTGATGCTCAAGATGCAGTTAAGTCCAGCTACAATTTATGCTCCGGGTCGGGGCCTTTGACGGCCATAGCTGAGTCCAAGCATCCCCAAAAATTAAAAAATACCAAATGTATGACAGCACAGTTATGTGTGAGCATGGGCTGATTAGCCATTAGTCCATCGAGATGTCTTATTTAAGGGGAACGAATGGGCGATTCTAAGTGTGATGGCCCTGAAGAAAGAACCAGATGTCTGATAAAGTTCATTAAATAGCTACCCCCACAATTAATGGGCCCGGAGCGAGAAGAGAAATCCTTGCCGAGCGGGTTGTTGGTTTCACGCGGCATGGTCATTAAGCTCGTGATCTAGGGGACGGGATATGCATGTTGTCTAGAATTGATTTGACTACTATGTGCTATGTACGATGAACAATATCATGTACTATGTACTATCAATAAACTCATGTACTTGCCTATATGCATGAGGAATATCACTTAATGTACTATATACATAGTATGCTCTTAGTACATTACATTTAACCGTACTTGCTTATATGCATGGGGAATGTCATTTAATGTACTATATACATAATATGTCCGTAGTACATTACATTAATTGTACCTACCCATGTGTGCAGGAACGCTAATAATGTACTAAGTACATGCCATGTTTGTGGTCCATGATGTTGACTGCATTTAGTTATATGTATGAGTAGTTTATTTAATGTACGGTGTACATGCTATATCTTTATGCATGTGCGATTTTTTTCTTCTTCCGCTTATTATTGAGCTTTGAGTTGTTAGTTTTTGGTAATTATAGGGTTATGAGTGCTAAGTTCGTGTTAATTTTTTAAAGTTTTAGAGAAATTAATACTGGCATGGCTCTTGGTGTTTGTGAAGCTATATTGATAGCATTTCAGGGAATAGTTTAAGCAGAACTTCAGCTTTGGGTGTTGATAGTGGAGCCATAGCTTCTTCCTTGAAGTCTTAGGGAGGTTGGTTTGTTCTCCTTTTCTGGTTTACAAGACCAGTGTATTTGATATACTACAAAGACGTATCTTCATTTTAGGAGGTTATTTTCGATAGTACTGGCTACTGGTATTAGTACTAGAATAAGTAGGAAATATATGATAGACGCTAGTTGTCCGATAATAATATATGGGTGTTCAACTGGTTGTCCCCCGATTCATGTGAGTGTTAGTAGATCTGCTACTAGAATTCAGAATAAGCATTGGCTGATTGGTCGGAATATTATGCTTCGTTGTTTGGATGTGTGGAGCAGGGGTATAAGAACTAGAATTAGGATTGAGAGAACTAGAGCTAAGACGCCTCCTAGTTTGTTGGGGATTGATCGGAGGATTGCATATGCGAATAGGAAATATCATTCGGGTTTAATGTGTGGGGGTGTATTTAGTGGATTTGCTGGAGTATAGTTGTCTGGGTCTCCGAGTAGGTCTGGTGCGAATAGAACTAGGAGTATGAGGGCTAAGATTAGTAGTAGGCCGCCTAGGATGTCTTTGATGGTGTAATAGGGGTGAAACGGAATTTTGTCCGCATCTGATGAAATTCCTGTGGGATTGTTGGATCCTGTTTCATGAAGAAATAGGAGGTGTACTGTAGCAAGAGCCGCAATGATAAATGGAAGGATGAAGTGGAAGGCGAAGAATCGGGTTAGGGTTGCTTTATCTACTGAGAATCCTCCTCAGATTCATTCAACTAGGTTTGTGCCAATATATGGAATTGCTGAGAGAAGATTAGTGATGACTGTTGCTCCTCAGAAGGATATTTGTCCTCATGGTAAGACATATCCTATGAATGCTGTGGCTATTGTTGCGAATAGAAGGATTACTCCAACATTTCATGTTTCGAGGAAAGTGTATGATCCATAATATAGGCCTCGTCCTACGTGTATAAATAAGCAAATAAAGAATATTGAAGCTCCATTTGCATGTATATATCGGATGATTCAGCCATAGTTAACGTCTCGACAGATATGGGTGACGGAGGAGAATGCTGTTGCTGTGTCGGCTGTGTAGTGTATTGCTAGGAATAGGCCTGTTAGGATTTGTAGAATTAGGCAGATGCCTAAGAGGGAGCCAAAGTTTCACCATGATGAAATGTTTGATGGGGCTGGAAGGTCAATAAATGCGTTATTTACAATTTTTATAAGTGGGTGGGTTTTTCGGATATTGGTCATTAGTGTTCTTGTAGTTGAATGACAACGATGGTTTTTCATATCATTAGTCGTGGTTAGATTCCATGCGAGAATAATGATAATATACATTGTATTTATTTTAAGTGTAATTTTTGTGATTGGTTTTGTGGGATTTTCTTCAAAACCTTCACCTATCTATGGGGGGTTAGGGTTGATTGTGAGTGGTGGGGTTGGATGTGCAATTGTATTAAATTTTGGTGGGTCTTTTTTAGGTCTAATGGTCTTTTTGATTTATTTAGGGGGTATGATGGTAGTTTTTGGTTATACAACAGCTATAGCTACTGAGCAGTATCCTGAGATTTGGGTGTCTAATAAGACTGTTTTAGGGGCGTTTGTTACTGGTTTGTTGATGGAGTTTTTAATGGTTTATTATGTATTGAAGGATAAGGAATTGGAGATTGTGTTTGAGTTTAATGGTTTGGGGGATTGGGTAATTTATGATACGGGAGATTCTGGATTTTTTAGTGAGGAAGCAATGGGGATTGCAGCTTTATATAGTTATGGTACTTGATTGGTTATTGTGACTGGGTGGTCCTTGTTAATTGGTGTTGTGGTAATTATAGAGGTTACTCGTGGAAATTAAATAGAATTATGCTGACGAGAATTGTGACTAGGAAAGAGAGGAAATACAGTTTAATGAGACCTTTTTGGTTTGTAATTATAGTTGATATTTTTATTTGTGCAAGCGAAGTGGTCTTTGGTAAAATGTTTTCTAGTCAGATTAAGTCTAGGAGGGAGGATGCTGACTTTTGGCTTATTGTTAGGTTTATATAGGGGGCTAGGCGGTGAATAATTGTAGGATAATATCCTAGTAGGTTGGAGAATTTGAAAATGTTTGATGGGTAAGTAAATTTTAGGTTATAGGTAATGTTGCTAATTTCTAGTGCTAGAATAAAGCCTAGAATTGTGACTGCTATAGCTATTATTTTTAGGTAATAGGGTATGGTTATTTGTGGGACTGTTATTGGGGGAATATTATTAGAGATGATGAATCCTGCGAAGAGGCTTCCAATTAGCAGTCGTTTGATTGAGTTAATTAGGGAAGGGTTGTTTTCATTAATAGTAATTAAGGTTGAAAATCGGGGTTGTCCTAGGAGTGCAAAGAAGATGATTCGGGTGCTGTAGATGGCTGTGAAAGAGGTGGCAACTAATGTTATTAAAAGGGCTCAGGCGTTGGTATATGACGTGTTAGCGGCTTCGATGATTAGGTCTTTAGAATAAAATCCAGTAAGGAAGGGTATTCCTGTTAGTGCGAGGCTGCCAATAATGAGGGCTGTTGTGGTGAATGGTATGGCTTTGAATAGACCTCCTATTTTTCGAATGTCTTGTTCATCATTTAGGCTATGAATAATAGAGCCGGAACACATAAATAATATGGCTTTAAAAAAGGCGTGGGTGCAGATGTGGAGAAATGCCAGGTAGGGTTGGTTGATGCCGATGGTTACTATTATAAGGCCTAGTTGACTTGATGTGGAGAAAGCTACAATTTTTTTGATATCATTTTGGGTTAGAGCACATATTGCTGTAAATAATGTAGTAATAGCTCCTAGACATAGTATAATAGATTGAGCAAATTTGTTGTTTTCTGTTAGTGGGTAGAAGCGGATTAATAAGAAGATACCTGCTACTACTATTGTACTTGAGTGAAGTAGTGCTGAGACAGGAGTGGGGCCTTCTATTGCGGAGGGTAGTCATGGGTGTAGGCCAAATTGGGCAGATTTTCCAGTTGCAGCTAATACTAGGCCTATTAGGGGTAGGTTAGAGTTATCTGGGTTTAATATAAAGATTTGTTGAAGATCTCAGGTGTTTAGATTAGTCAGGAATCATGCTATTGCTAGGATAAATCCAATGTCGCCAATGCGGTTATATAGGATTGCTTGCAAGGCTGCTGTGTTTGCGTCTGCTCGTCCGTATCATCATCCGATGAGAAGAAATGATATAATTCCAACTCCTTCTCAGCCAATAAATAGTTGAAATAGGTTGTTTGCGGTAACGAGGATAAGTATTGTAATAAGGAATAGGAGTAAATATTTGAAAAATTGGTTGATGTATGGATCTGAGTGTATGTATCATAAGGAAAACTCTATGATGGATCATGTGACGAATAATGCTACTGGGACAAATATTATTGAGAAGTAGTCTATTTTAAAGCTGAGCGATAGTTTTAGGGTTTGGATAGTTAATCAGTGTCAATTTGAGATAATTATTTCATGTCCTGTGTAGATAAATATTATTGTAGGGACTATACTGGTAAGAAAGGCGCAAGAGATAGTTGTTTTTACGTATAGTGGGTAGTTAGAGGTTTTGTAGATGTGAGAGCTTGTTATTATAATGGGCAAAGTTAGTAGGAATAGAGTTGTTAGTGCGAGGGAAGAAAATATGTTTATTACTTTTATTTGGAGTTGCACCAATTTTTTGGTTCCTAAGACCAATGGATAACTTCTATCCTTTAAAAGTTTGAAAAAGCCATGTTGTTAAACATGGAGGCATAGAGTTAGCAGTTCTTGCATACTTTTTCGGTAAATAAGAAGATGTTAAACTTCTATTGTTAGATTCACAATCTAATGTTTTTTTTAAACTATATTTACAGTAAAGGGGACCTAAGATGATTTTAGGATTTAGAGATAGGAGTAATAGAGGTAAAATGTGTAAAGATATGAGTGCGTTTTCTCGTGTAAAAGAGGGTGAGATATTATTGATATGATGGGTATATTTACCTCGTTGTGTTGTGATTAATATGTAGAGGGAATATAGGGCGGTGATTACTATGTTTAGTCCTATTAGGATAATTGTGATATTAGATCATGAAAAAGTTGATATGACTACAAATAATTCTCCAATTAGATTAATTGTTGGTGGAAGAGCTAGGTTAGTTAGGCTTGCTAGGAGTCATCATGTTGCTATTAGTGGTAAAAATGTTTGTAAGCCGCGAGCTAAAATTATTGTCCGACTGTGAACTCGTTCGTAGTTAGAATTTGCTAGGCAGAAGAGCATGGAGGATGTAAGGCCGTGGGCAATTATTAAGGCGGTAGCTCCTATATAGCTTCAGGGTGTTTGGATCAGGATAGCTACAATGACAAGTGCTATGTGGCTAACAGAAGAATATGCGATGAGTGATTTTAAGTCTGTTTGGCGAAGGCAAATTGAGCTAGTTATAATTATGCCTCATAAGGATCATTGATAAATGGGTATGCCTATCAATTCAGTTACTGGGTTTAGGAGTAGCGTGATTCGTAGTATGCCGTATCCTCCTAGTTTTAGTAGGATTGCTGCAAGAACTATAGAGCCTGCGATGGGGGCTTCTACATGCGCTTTGGGTAGTCAAAGGTGGAGGCCATATAATGGTATTTTAACTATGAAGGCTATTATACATGCTAACCATATGAAAATATTAGATCAGGAGTTAGATATTGGTTGTACTCAGTATTGGAGTATTAAGAAATTTAGGGATCCTGTTGTATTTTGAATATAAATTAGTGCTACTAATAGAGGTAGGGACCCTGCTAGTGTATAAAATAGGAAGTAGAGGCCGGCATTTAAGCGTTCTGTTTGATTTCCCCATCGGGTAATAATAATGAGTGTTGGGACTAGTGTTGCTTCAAATAGAATGTAGAAAAAGATCAGTTCTATGGCAGTGAATGTTATAATTAAAAATAATTGTAGCAGAATTAATATAGTAATAAACAGTTTTTTTCGAATTAGGTTTTCTTTTGACAGGTGATGTTGGCTAGCTATTAATATTAGGGGAAGTAATCATATAGTTAGGATTAATAGTGGTATGGATAAGGAGTCAGAGAAGAAGATTAATGAGAAATTAAGACTATTATCGCCAAACTGATTTATGAGGAGTAGGCTTGTGAGGCTAATTAATAGACTGTGTGTTGTGGAGTTAATTCAGATTATGTTATTTTTTGATAATCAGGTTAAGGGTATAAGTATTATTGTGGGTACAATATATTTTAGCATTGTAGTAAATTAAGGTTTTGTACGTAGTCAGTCCCGTATGTGTTTGACACTATGACCAGTAGGGCTAGGCCTAGTGCTGCTTCACAGGCTGCAAAAACTAATAAAATAATGGGTATTATGCTGGCTAAAGTGAAATGAGAATTTAAGATTATTAGGGTGGCTATAATAAATAGAGATAGTATTATTCCTTCTAGACATAGGAGGGAAGATATTAAGTGGGATCGGTATATTAATAGTCCTGCGAGAGATACTGTGAATGCTATTATAATGTTTATATATACAAGAGACATATGGTAATTATGAATTGAGTCATAATCTAATGAGTCGAAATCATTTGTTTTATTTTAAACTAATTACCATATTCAGTTCATTCAAGTCCTTTTTGGGTTCATTCATAGGCTAAGCTTACGGCTAATAGGAAAATTAAGAAGAGGGCTATGGTGAGTATTGTGTTTAAGTTTGTTGTTTGGGAGGCTCATGGAAGTGGTAAAAGTAGTGCGATTTCTAGATCAAATAGGAGAAATGTAATGGCTACTAGGAAAAACTTTATTGAGAAAGGGAGGCGAGCAGATCCTATAGGGTCAAATCCGCATTCGTATGGACTAGTTTTTTCTGAGTATACGTTCAATTGAGGGAGTCAAAATGCAATAGTAACGAGTAGTGTGGCTAGTGCAAAGTTAGTTAGAAGGGCTAGTATTAGGTTTATTATTCTTTTTCGGGTTTGACCGAAACTAACTGATTGGAAGTCAGTTGTACTGATTAATACTAAAAGAATATGAGCCTCATCAATAGATAGATACATAGAGGAAGAGTCATACGACGTCTACGAAATGTCAGTATCAGGCAGCCGCTTCGAAGCCAAAGTGGTGATTAGAGGTGAAGTGAAATTTTAGTTGGCGGAAAAAACAGACAATTAAGAAAGTGGATCCAATGATGACGTGAAGGCCATGAAAGCCTGTTGCTACAAAGAAAGTTGAACCATAGACCCCATCTGAGATGGTGAAAGGGGCTTCATAATATTCTGAAGCTTGGAGTAGAGTAAAATAAACACCGAGTGCGATAGTGATAAATAAGGCTTGTAGTATTTGGTTGCGATTTCCTTCTATGAGGCTATGGTGGGCCCAGGTGATAGATACTCCTGAGGCTAAGAGAACGGAAGTATTGAGTAATGGGACTTCTAAGGGGTTAAGTGGATTAATGCCTGTTGGAGGTCAGCAGCCGCCTAGTTCAGGTGTAGGGGCAAGGCTTGAGTGGTAAAATGCTCAGAAAAATCCAGTGAAAAATAGGACTTCGGAAATGATAAATAGAATTATTCCGTAACGTAGGCCTTTTTGGACGGCTGGGGTGTGGTGACCTTGAAAAGTACTTTCTCGAATTACATCTCGTCATCATTGATATATGGTAAGTATATTTGTTGTTAGGCCAATTATAAGTAGGATTGTTGAGTTGAAATGGAATCATATAATTAAACCAGATGTTATTAAGAGGGCAGATAGTGCTCCTGTGAGAGGTCAAGGGCTTGGGTTTACTATGTGATAAGCATGGGTTTGGTGTGTCATTATGTGTTGTCGTGTAGATATAGGCTAACTAGAAGGGTAAATACGTAAGCTTGAATTATGGCTACTGCGAATTCGAGGATTGTTAATAAGATCAAGATAATGAATGTGATGAAGGCTGTTGTAGTGCTGATACTCATTAGTGCAAGTGTAGCTCCTCCGATTAAGTGAATTAGCAAATGTCCTGCTGTGATATTGGCTGTCAGTCGTACGGCGAGGGCTATTGGTTGAATGAATAGGCTGATAGTTTCAATGATTACTAGCATGGGAATTAAAGGGGTTGGTGTGCCTTGTGGTAGGAAGTGGGCGAGTGATGCTTTAGTTTTGTTGCGAAAGCCTGTAATTACAGCCCCTGCTCACAGGGGGATAGCTATGCCTAGGTTTATTGATAGTTGTGTGGTTGGTGTAAAGGAGTGGGGTAGTAGGCCTAATAAATTTGTTGACCCAATAAATAGAATTAGAGATATTAGTATTAATGCTCATGTTTGTCCTTTGGGGTTATGAATACTTATTATTTGTTTTGATACAAGTTGAAGTACTCATTGTTGAAGAGAAATAAGGCGATTATTTATCAGTCGGTTTGATGTTGGAAATAATAGGCTGGGAAATAAGACAATTAGGGTTGCGAGAGGAAGGCCTAGTATTATTGGGGTAATGAATGAGGCAAATAAATTTTCGTTCATTTTGTTTCTCAAGGGGTGTTTTGTTTTGGTATTTTTGTTGATGTTAACTCTGGGTGGTGATAAAAGTTATATTTCGAAATTTTTAGTTGAAAAATGATAAAAAGGGTTAAAAATATTGATAGAATTATTGTGAGTCATGTTGATGTGTCTAGTTGTGGCATGTCATCAAGGAAAGTTTTATGCTTTCAGTCTTTAACTTAAAAGGTTAACGCTAGTTTAGCTTCTTGATGATTTTATAGTATTGATGCGGATCATTTTTCAAAGTGTTTTAGTGGGACTAGTTCAAGAACGATTGGTATAAAGCTATGATTTGATCCGCAGATTTCTGAACATTGACCGTAGTACAGGCCTGGTCGAGTTGATATGAGAGTTGTTTGATTCAGACGACCTGGAATTGCATCTGTTTTTAACCCTAGAGAAGGTACGGCTCATGAGTGTAATACGTCTTCGGAGGAAATTAGTATTCGAATTGTTATTTCTATGGGTAAAACAACTCGATTGTCTACTTCCAGCAGTCGTAGTTCTCCCGGTTTTAGTTCTGATGTCGGAATTATATAAGAGTCGAAGCTTAGGTCTTCATAGTCTGTATATTCGTAGCTTCAGTATCATTGGTGTCCTATGGTTTTTACTGTGAGGGAGGGGTTATTAATTTCGTCTATTATATATAAAATGCGTAGGGATGGTAGAGCAATTAAAATTAGGATAATGGCTGGCAGGATAGTTCAGATTGTTTCTACTTCTTGTGCATCTATTGTGCTGGTGTGTGTTAGTTTTGTTGTCAGTATAAGTGAGATGATATAAAGTACTAGTGAACTAATTAAGAAAACGATTATTAATGTATGGTCATGAAAATGTAGTAGTTCTTCTATAATAGGTGATGTTGCGTCTTGAAATCCTAGTTGTATGGGATATGCCATATAAGATGTACGGGATTTTCACCTGTAATTTAACCTTGACAAAGTTATGTAATGTTTTACTAACATCTTGTTTAATTGAGAGAGACATAATGGTTATGGTGTTGGCTTGAAACCAATAGTAGGGGGTTCGATTCCTTCCTTTCTTATTTTAGGTTTACGTATGTGGGCTCTTCGAATGTGTGATATGGTGGAGGGCATCCGTTTAATCACTCTAAGTTTGTTGTGGTGAGGTCTACAGTTGAGACTTCCCGTTTAGATGCGAATGCCTCTCAGATAATAAAAACTATTAGCATGACTGCTGTTAGTGAAATAAATGAGCCTATGGATGAGATAGTGTTTCATGTTGTATATGCGTCTGGGTAATCAGAGTATCGTCGTGGTATGCCAGATAATCCTAGGAAGTGTTGTGGAAAAAAGGTCATATTTACACCTACAAACATAATTGCAAAATGGATTTTAGCTCATGTGTCGTTGAGGGTGTAGCCTGAAAATAATGGAAATCAGTGTACGAATCCTCCCATAATAGCAAATACGGCTCCTATTGATAGTACATAATGAAAATGTGCAACTACATAATACGTGTCGTGAAGGACGATATCAAGAGAGGAGTTGGCCAGGACAATTCCAGTTAGGCCTCCAACTGTAAAAAGGAAAATGAAGCCTAGTGCTCATATTATAGCGGGAGATCATTTAATATTGCCTCCGTGGAGTGTGGCTAGTCAACTAAAGACTTTTACTCCGGTTGGAATGGCGATAATTATAGTGGCCGATGTAAAATAGGCTCGTGTGTCAACGTCTATTCCAACTGTAAATATATGGTGAGCCCATACAATAAACCCTAGAAATCCAATTGATATTATGGCTCATACTATTCCTATATACCCAAATGGTTCTTTTTTGCCTGAGTAGTAGGTGACGATGTGGGAGATCATTCCAAATCCGGGTAAAATGAGAATATATACTTCAGGATGTCCAAAGAATCAAAATAAGTGTTGGTATAGAATAGGGTCGCCCCCTCCTGCTGGATCGAAGAAAGTTGTATTTAGATTTCGGTCTGTTAAGAGCATAGTAATGCCTGCGGCTAGTACAGGAAGTGAGAGAAGTAATAGCACGGCAGTAATTATAACGGATCATACGAATAAAGGAGTTTGATATTGTGATATTGCGGGAGGTTTTATATTAATAATTGTTGTGATAAAGTTAATAGCCCCTAAGATGGAAGAAACACCTGCTAAGTGAAGAGAGAAGATAGTCAGGTCTACTGAGGCCCCTGCGTGGGCTAAATTGCCCGCTAGAGGGGGATATACAGTCCAACCTGTACCTGCACCCGCTTCAACTATAGAAGATGCCAGAAGCAGAAGAAAAGAGGGAGGGAGGAGTCAAAAACTTATGTTGTTTATTCGGGGAAATGCTATGTCAGGGGCACCAATTATTAGGGGAACTAGTCAGTTACCGAAGCCTCCAATTATAATAGGCATTACCATAAAGAAAATTATTACAAATGCATGTGCAGTTACGACTACATTATAGATTTGGTCATCTCCAAGTAAGGTTCCGGGTTGACCTAATTCAGCACGAATCAATAGGCTTAGGGCGGTTCCTACTATGCCAGCTCAGGCACCAAATAGGAGATATAGGGTACCAATGTCTTTATGGTTGGTTGAAAATAGTCAGCGGTTAATGAACATGGGTAAAATGGCTGAGTAAAGCATTAGACTGTAAATCTAAGAACAGAGGTTTTAATCCTCTTTTTACCAGGCCCTGTGGTGAATTACATATTGAATTGCAAATTCAAAGAAGCAGCTTCAATTCTGCCGGGGCTTCTCCCGCCTTTTTTTTCTCGCGGCGGGAGAAGTAGATTGAAGCCAGTATTTTAGGGTATTTAGCTGTTAACTAAATTTTCGTGGGGGTGGAGCCCACCAATCTAGTGAGGACTTAGCTTAATAAAAGTGGTTGATTTGCATTCAATTGATGTAAGATATAATCTTGCAGTCCTTATCAGGAATTAAGTAAATTGTACTTGCTTAGGGCTTTGAAGGCTCTTGGTCTGTGTAACCTAAATTCCTAGTCTAGGATTGATAAAATTGGTGTGAGTGGCAGTAGTATAGTAGATAGTACAACTATTGTTGGTAGTAAGGTTATTTGTTTTGTAATGGGGAATTGTCATTTTATTTTTATGTTATTTGTGGAGGGAAACATTGTAAGTGCGGTGGAATAAGTTAGTCGCATGTAGAAATATAAGTTTAGTAGTGCAGTGATTGCTATAAGGGTTGGTAAGATAATGCTGTCATTTTTTGTTATTTCTTGAATAATTATTCATTTTGGTATAAATCCTGATAGTGGGGGGAGTCCTCCTATTGATAAAAGGGTGATGAGGACTAGGACTGTTATGATAGGTGTTTTATTTCATGTATTTGATAGTGATAGTGTGGTTGTGGTTGAGTTGGCTATGAATAGGGAGAATATGGTGGAAGTTATGATGATGTAAATAATTAGGTTTAATAATATTATAGTGGGATTATAGAGTAGTACTGCTGTCATTCAGCCTATGTGGGCAATTGATGAGTAGGCTATAATTTTTCGTAGTTGTGTTTGGTTAAGTCCTCCTCATCCTCCAATTATAATTGATAGAATTGATAGGGTTAAGATTAAGTTTAGGTTAATGGAAGGGGAGATTTGGTAGAGTACAGATATTGGTGCTAGTTTTTGTCACGTAAGTAAGATTAGGCCAGAAGATAAAGGAATACCTTGTGTCACTTCTGGAACTCAGAAGTGAAAGGGGGCTATTCCTAGTTTTATGGCAAGAGCTATTGTTATTAATATGGAGGCTGTTGGGTTAAACAATTTTATTACAGTTCATTGGCCTGAAAATATCAGGTTAATAATAACGGCTATTATTAATAGTATTGAGGCTGTTGATTGAGTGAGGAAATATTTGGTTGATGCTTCTGTGGCTCGTGGATTGTGTTTGTTTATTATGATAGGGATGATGGCGAGTATATTTATTTCAAATCCAATTCAGATAAGCAATCAGTGGGAGCTAATTATGACAATTATAGTTCCAAATAAGACAGTTATTAGGATAGTGGTAAAGACGATTGGGTTTATTAGTACGGGAAGGATATGAACCAACATTTTCGGGGTATGGGCCCGATAGCTTAATTAGCTGACCTTACTGTTAGAATTTGGTGTAATTGGGAGCACGAAGAGTTTTGGACTCTTAGGAGTAGGTTCGATTCCTGTGATTCTAGAAATAAGAGGGCTTAAACCTCTATTATTTACTCTATCAAAGTAATTCTTTTATCAGACATATTTCTTATGTTTGTGGGGGGATGCTCGATAGGATAATGGGTAGTGATACATGTCATATGCATAGTGCTAATGTTAGGGGTAAAAAATTTTTTCATAGTAAATGTATTAGTTGGTCGTAGCGAAATCGAGGATATGATGCTCGGATTCATAGAAAGGTGATTGTTAGAAGTAATGATTTGATGGTAAAGTTGATTGTGTAGAGTTCTGGTATGTATGGATTGTGGAATGCTCCTAGGAATAAGGTTGTTGTGAAAATATTTATCATGATGATGTTTGCATATTCTGCTATGAAGAATAGGGCAAATGGACCTGCTGCATATTCTACGTTAAAGCCGGAGACTAGTTCTGATTCTCCTTCGGTGAGGTCGAATGGTGCTCGGTTTGTTTCTGCTAGTGTTGAGATAAATCATATTATTGCTAGTGGTCATGCTGGAAAGATTAATCATACATGTTCTTGTGTAATGATTAGTGTTGAGAGGGTGAAGGATCCGTTTATTAGAAGTACTGATAGAAGGATGATGGCTAGTGTAACTTCATATGAGATTGTTTGTGCTACTGCTCGCAGTGCTCCAATTAGTGCGTATTTTGAGTTGGAGGCTCATCCTGATCATAGGATTGAGTACACGGCTAGGCTTGATATAGCCAATATGAATAGGACTCCTAAGTTTATATTAATTAGGGGATGAGGTATAGGCAGGGGAATTCATATTGTTAGGGCTAAGCTTAAGGCTAAAATGGGTGCGAGAATAAATATTGAGATTGAGGATGTGGCAGGTCGTAGTGGTTCTTTAATGAAAAGTTTGATTGCATCTGCGATGGGTTGAAGTAGGCCGTAAGGGCCTACAACGTTTGGGCCTTTACGAAGTTGTATGTAGCCTAAAACTTTTCGTTCAACTAGTGTGAGGAATGCTACGGCTAGGAGGATAGGGATAATTAATATTAGAATATTAATTATAAACATTTTGTTAAGGAGAGGATTTGAATCTCTGAGTATAAAGGTTTAAGTTTTACGCAATTACCGGGCTCTGCCACCTTAACTAAGCCCTTTTCTAGGGCGGATGTTGTATGTGAAATAATTAAGATAGAGTCATTAATTAATTTAAGGCGCTTTTGTAAAGTTGGCCTTATTTCTCTTGTCCTTTCGTACTGGGAGAAATACAATAATAGATAGAAACCGACCTGGATTACTCCGGTCTGAACTCAGATCACGTAGGACTTTAATCGTTGAACAAACGAACCTTTGATAGCGGTTGCACCATCGGGGTGTCCTGATCCAACATCGAGGTCGTAAACCCTATTGTCGATATGGACTCTTGAATAGGATTGCGCTGTTATCCCTAGGGTAACTTGTTCCGTTGATCAAGTTTTTGGATCAATAAGCGATAGAATGATTTGACTTGTGTGTCTTGTCTTTAAAATCGCTCGGAGGATTGTTTGTTCTCCGAGGTCACCCCAACCGAAACTGCTAGTTCATGGAGAATATTGTTATCCCTTGATGGTTAAGTTTATGTTCTTTGGACTAGTTAGTTGAAGCTCCATAGGGTCTTCTCGTCTTATTTGTTTATTCCCGCCTCTTCACGGGAAAGTCAATTTCACTGATTAGAAGTAAGAGACAGTAAAACCCTCGTGTGGCCATTCATACAAGTCCTTATTTAAAGAACAAATGATTATGCTACCTTTGCACGGTCAGGATACCGCGGCCGTTTAACGTCTGTCACTGGGCAGGCAGTGCCTCCAATACTGGTAATGCTGGAGGTGATGTTTTTGGTAAACAGGCGGGGTTTGTGTTTGCCGAGTTCCTTTTACTTCTTTTAATCTTTCCTAAGTGCACTCCTGTGTTGGGTTAACAGTATAATTAATAAATTGTTTATGTTTAGATTATTTTTATTAACTGTTAATAGTCAGGCTATTATCAGATACTGACTTAAACTTATGCAAGGAGAAAATGTTTCTTGTTACTCATATTAACATTATTGCTTCTATTTTATAATAGAATAGTCCAGTAGTGGGTCTAGGAGTTAGTTGTTTGTTATTGGAATCAATTATTGTTCTATTGTTGAGCTTTAACGCTTTCTTAATTGATGGCTGCTTTTAGGCCTACTATGGTTTTGTTAGGTCTTACTCTCTAGTTAAGGTTGTATCCGTTTCTAAAAGGCTGTACCTTTTTAGACTAACTTTTAAAGATACAGTGGATTTGTTTGTATTTTTGGTATCTTTAAAGCTGAACTAAAATTCATTTTCTGGACAACCAGCTATCACCAGGCTCGTTAGGCGTTTCACCTCTACTTATAAATCTTCTCACTATTTTGCCACATAGATGAGTTGGTTCTTAAAAAACTGTTCATAAGTAGCTCGTCTGGTTTCGGGTTATTTAGCTAAAATTCGTTTTGCTAAGTTTTTACTAGTTAACTCATTATGCAAAAGGTACAAGAAGTAATCTTTGCTTTTTTGTACTTTAATTTTTTTCTTTCATCATTCCCTTGCGGTACTTTCTCTATAGCGCCATATTTATAATTTCTATCTCCTATACTTTAATTTGAAGGTAAATGTTTTGTTTTATTATTATTTTTGTATTAATGGTAATAGGTTTGGGCTAGGTATAGTTCAAGATATTCATGGTATATGGAATCTTCTAGGTGTAAACTAGATGCTTTCTTTAAGCTATATCTTGGTTCATCCAAGCACACTTTCCAGTATGCTTACCTTGTTGAGACTTGTCTCCTCTCATGCGTTTAGTGCGTGTAAATAAGTTTAAATGCATTTTGGTTATTTGAGGAGGGTGACGGGCGGTGTGTGCGTGCTTTATGGCCTAATTCAACTAAGCACTCTATTCTTAGTTTACTACTAAATCCTCCTTTGGTTATTAGTTTCATAATAACTTTCGTATAATTTTCTTAAGATAGAAAATGTAGCCCATTTCTTCCCATTCCATAGGTTACACCTTGACCTAACGTTTTTACGTATATGTGATTGTGCTTACTTCTATTCCTTTTTAGGGTTTGCTGAAGATGGCGGTATATAGACTGTATTAGCAAAGACTGGTGAGGTTTATCGGGGTTTATCGATTATAGAACAGGCTCCTCTAGAAGGGTATAAAGCACCGCCAAGTCCTTTGAGTTTTAGGCTGTTGCCGGTAGTACTCTGGCGAATAATTTTGTTAATATAATTATTTGTGTTTAGGGCTAAGCATAGTGGGGTATCTAATCCCAGTTTGGGTCTTAGCTATAGTGTATCAGCTATTTTAGAATTACTTTCGTCGTTTATTTTTATTAAAATTATAGCTTTTTACAGTTTAATTGAAATTTAATTCTATTTAGTGTAGTGCTTGAACACGTTTTACGCCGTATTCCTGTTAACTTGGGTTAATCGTATGACCGCGGTGGCTGGCACGAGATTTACCAACCCTAATTAATATAACTTAGTCAAACTTTCGTTTATGGCTTAATTTTTGTCACTGCTGTTTCCCGTGGGGGTGTGGTTAAGCAAGGTGTCATGAGCTACAGGGTGTGTGCTTGATACCAGCTCCTTTTGGTCTTGTTGACTTGGAGGGCATTCTCACTGGGGTGTGGATGCTTGCATGTGTAAGTTTATTAAAAGCTAACAGGAAGGCTGGGACCAAACCTATGTGTTTATGGAGTTAGTATACTCATCTAGGCATTTTCAGTGCCTTGCTTTGGGTTTAAGCTACATTAAC